ATCGTAAGCTAAACCCGTGCTGACGAATAACCAACCCGCAATGAATAGGGAGGGTATAGTAATGCTATGAATAACCCAGTATCGAATACTGGTAATAATATCAGCAAAAGAACGTTCTCCTGTGCTTCCAGACATGCTGAGCTCCACATATTCTTGTACAATTAAAGGGGGATCGATTCCCTAAAAGATGATATCAGGCAATGTAAATTCGCTGAGTGGCATCTTTGTGAGATCGTCAATATAGTACCGAGGGTGTTTTTCGAGTATACCGAATCAGTATAGCTATCCTTCTTCTGACACAGCAATGCAATTTTCATCAGTAGCAAAATGAAGTACTAGAGAATTTCTTTATTCTTTTCTTGTTGGTTGTCGAGGTAGAATCGTGCATGTACCATTGAATGCCCAATTTTTCAAATTTATATCGGATAAGGTTTCTTTCGCTTCCGGCTAGGAAACTTAAGCTAGGATAAAATGTGAATTGAATCCGGGGGGTTGCTTTCTAATAAGTGATGAGGGGGATTCTCATATTTGGGATAATTCAATTAGATGCGAAATTGAAAAATATCCCTTGCTGTAGGTGTAAACTGTAGAAGTTTTTGGTAGAATCTTTTTTTTTTTTTCATTTTGACTCATTAAATTCAGTAGCAGTAGTAGGGCCATTCACATAATATCTCAAATGAAAGGTATTCGAGGGTCACTTTTTATTGTACTGTAAAATAAAAAAAGAGATTCAATACGAAAAAAAAAAAAAAAGATCAAAATCGAAATGATTTTCTAATTTTGTTCCGTATGAATTCAAAAAAGTTTGATTTTGTGAATGATTACACGCCGCCCCTCTTCCTTATTATTGTTTCAATATTGGTTTCTTCAAGAGTTGGCTAAGAAATACCGCGCTTCCTAATTCCGGGATGGGTAGATGTTACAAATGATTAATTGATTTCTTTTTCTATCTCCCATCCTCTCTTCTCTCTTTTTGTTAATACCGTTTATAATGATTGATGAGTTAACAACTGGGATGTGAACTTTTTCTTTCATTTCAATATTGGAAACTTAGGAAAGTGCTTTCTAAACATATGGATAAAAAAAGAACATATTTCATTTAGCCCCTGGATCCTTATGCTTACTATAACTAGTTTTTTCGGTTTTCTACTAGCGGCTTTAACTATAACCTCAGTTTTATTTATTGGTCTGACCAAGATACGACTTATTTGAAATTAATTGACTGAATAGAGCTCATAAAAGGAAATCTTTTTGTGGTATTCTATGGTTCCTTACCGCGTCAATTTCCAATTAGTGCTCGTTGAGATTCATGGGCAATGCGGATTACTATTTAGGGATAGATATTACCTCTCCTTTTTCCTTTCAAACAAATTCAAATGATTGAAGTTTTTCTATTTGGAATTGTCTTAGGTCTAATTCCTATTACTTTAGCTGGATTATTTGTAACTGCATATTTACAATACAGGCGTGGCGATCAGCTGGACCTTTGATTAATTAATTAACATCTTTTTTGGATTGACCTCCTGTGAATTAAAGAAAAGAGGAGTTCAAATAGTGTCTCGTCTGAACCTAACCAAGACCCGAATCACGCTCTGTAGGATTTGAACCTACGACATCGGGTTTTGGAGACCCGCGTTCTACCGAACTGAACTAAGAGCGCTTTCTAATCCCAATAGCTAAGGCTGTATGTAAGGACGAGTCTTTTGTTTTGTAATCCCAATACCTCTTGTATGCTATCATATAGCATACATATCTTATATATACCTAGACTAAAAAACGATTCTGTATGCATGATTTGAATCAATTTCAATCGTTACTGCTCAGAGGAGAAGTAATAGGTAGGGATGACAGGATTTGAACCCGTGACATTTTGTACCCAAAACAAACGCGCTACCAAGCTGCGCTACATCCCTTTCAATTGGTCGGCTGTGTCATTGTAGAGAATTCCTGTCTTGTTTTCCAAATCCTTATTTTTTATCCTTAGCCATATCCATTGATATACAAGTTATCTTGCCATTTCTTTTTTTGGTCTCATATAACAACCATCTAATAATAGAAGGCTTATATATCTAATATATATATTATTAGTGATTAGTTATTCGAAGACTTATATATTATTATATATAATATATATTAGATGAATCGTAAAAAAGAACTCAAAATGAATGTTTTGGGGGACTACTCGTTTGGAAAGGGCTGTTTTTTCGTTTAGGGGACACCATTATCTAACGAATCCGTGTACATTTCAATTGGAATTAGGAATTCCGTGTACAAACCCAAGCGGTTCTTTCTTATCGTAACTGCTTCCATATACATCCGAGCCCCTATGGATTACAATTATACATTACAATAAAGAAGGAGGATTTTCAATGCGAGATCTAAAAACATATCTTTCCGTCGCACCGGTACTAAGTGCTCTCTGGTTCGGGGCTTTAGCGGGTCTATTGATAGAGATCAATCGTTTCTTCCCGGATGCCTTGACATTCCCCTTTTTTTCCTAGTTATTAACTATTGACGTGGGAGGGGGTGAAGAAGATTAGAGATAGAATCAAAAGATCTTTTACTAACCCCTCCCCCTCTTTTCTTGTATCTAAAATAGAATTCGATCCGATTAAGTACAATAAAGTAAAGGAGGAAAGAGAAATAAAAACGTAGATTCAACCCCGGCAAAATTTGGTTTACGCATCCAATTCAATTGATAAAAAATATCGTGAGAGCGCAAATTTGTCTAAAACAAGAATATCATACAAGATATTGAAATGAAATAAGACTATCTTCGAATAGAATTCTATTTTAAATAGAACTAAATGAAAGAGAGTTAGAAATCGTTATTTTACTTTTTTCTATGTATATTAATTTAGATTTTTTTATTTATTTAATTGAATATTACTTACTATATTTTGTTGTGATTGCAACGAAATCTTTGCAAATTTCTAGTTAGAGCAACTTCTATTTCTTTTTTTCCTTCCTTTTTTTTTTACCTTTAGATCGGAAAAAAGAGGGGTTGGTTAAATCAAAAACTCAAAGGGGGTTTATGTTATGGCCAGGGGTAAAGATGCCCGTGTAACGGTTATCTTGGAATGTACCAATTGTGTTCGAGGGGGTGTTACTAAGGAATCAACGGGTATTTCCAGATATATTACTGAAAAGAATCGACACAATACGCCTGGTCAATTGGAATTGAAAAAATTCTGTCCCTATTGTTACAAACAGACAATTCACGGGGAGATAAAGAAATAGATCGAATCAAGAGTCAAGTGTCTGTCTTTTTTTTACAAGGAACATGAAAAGGGACACACCGTATTCTTAATTGTTATAGGGAACAGGATTTCTAGAATCTATGATATGGCTTAAATCTATAATAACTTTTCTAGAATAGAAAAAAGAAAAAACGAAACCCTTTCCTTTTGTCATTCTCATTTTTTTTTGGATCAGATTCAACTAGTATTTTCAGGATAAGGACTAAACAAACCATGGATAAATCCAAGCGACTCTTTCTTAAATCTAAGCGATCTTTTCGTAGGCGTTTGCCCCCGATCCAATCGGGGGATCGAATTGATTATAGAAACATCAGTTTAATTAGTCGATTTATTAGTCAACAAGGAAAAATTTTATCGAGACGGGTAAATAGATTGACTTTAAAACAACAAAGATTAATTACTATTGCTATAAAACAAGCTCGTATTTTATCTTTATTACCTTTTCGTCCGAAGGCGCAACGGTTTAAAAGAAGGCAGTCGACCGCCTGAACTGTTGGTCTTAGAACCAGAAATAAATAAAAAAAAAAGCTTACTCCTCGATTGAATTAGTTGAGAGTTTGTTTGAAAAATTCGAGAATCCAATCTTGCTTAGATTGTTGTATTGTAAGAAAAAACAAGAATGTGGGAACAAGAAATCTTTTTTTATTGGATATTGGACGTCTTTACTGATTTTATTTTGAGCGGCTTTATCATATTCTCTTTTTTATCATATTCTCCTTATCCTATTAATTTCTACTCTACCTTCCCGGAGTTCATTCTCCAGCGCACTAGATTTCCAATATTGTAGCGGATTCTTGCCAATCTACTTCTTTTAGGATCTGATTGGAAATCATAGAAAGACAATTCCTATTTAATATAGCTAGTTGTGCAAGCATTTTACGATTAAGAAACAACTGCCTCTTGTACAGATTGTGTATTAATTTACTATAAATAGAGGATCTCCCATTCTCGCGAATTGCTGCATTTATTCGAGTGATCCACAAACGACGAAAATCTCTCTTTTGTCTAGTTCTATCTCGATGAGACGAAAACCAAGCTCTTATTCTCTGTTGAATGATTGCTCGAGTCAGGTTTCCACGAGCCCCCCGCCAGCTTGATGCAAAGAAACGCGTTTTTGTTCTACGTCTACGAGCTATATATCCCCGTCTAATTCTGGTCATTGAATAAATGAAACTTTAATGAATAACTAATCAATTTCTTTTCTTTCAGTTATTCTTTTCCTCTTTCCTAGTTTCTTAATAACAAAACGGATTCTTCCAACGTATAAAACAAAAATTCCAACGGCTTTGGCTACTATAACCTTCCCGACCACGATTTTTCTTTTTTTTTTTTTATCGGCATTTCACCTCGAAATAAGAAATTGTATTGATACTCGGTATTAAAAAACATAAAAGATAAAAAAATACTCAATAGAAATGAATAAAGAAATGGTGGGTTCCTTCGTTTCTATGGTTACGTCTTAAACGGTGAGGTCCTCTCTATACACCGGAGCCCCTTACTTCATTTAATCAATGCCATTGGGAACGTGTACAGTTCACATTCTCTGGCTCTACCCATGAATTATCTAGTCATAGGTCTTTCACAACGAGACCTACCTATACAGTAACGATATTGAATTATGAAGATTAGCTGAGTCGCTGACCCTTTTAGTCCGTTTTTTCCAATTTTTCCAAAGTAGAGGCATGAGATTTCTGCTTTGAAAATGGCATTTCCCCCGCTTAATGGATAACCATTTGTTACCAATGGGGAATTTTTTCATCTTCAATTCAAAATTGAAATGATTGGATTTGCACCAATGGAAACCATAAATTCCAACACGCTAGAATATATCTTTTTTTTATGTCTTTTTTAGTGAACGGCCCTTGCTTCCATTTTATCCCATTCACAGGTACTGACATTGAGACTTGAAAATGAGTTTCCTTTATTTTGTCCGAGCGAGGATCTGAACGAGTCGCACATACACCCTAGTACATGTTCCTCGGCGCTGAGGACATCCCCGCAGGGCGGGCGATTTCGTGACATTTCTGATTGGCTGTCTTGTGTTTCTAATAAGTTGTTTAATAGTTGGCATCTTGAATCGTATCCATAATGAGTGGGTGGGTTTAGATCAATCCAAACCCGGTCTGCTTAGGAACAATTAGGAACAACCGTCGACATTATGAAACTCCGCGGTTGTGATTAGGAGAAGGTAAGGGACGTGCAATCAAAACATCTCGTAAAAAAGAATGCAAAATGGATGTTTTGGGAGAATGCTCGTTTGGAAAGGGCTGTTTTTTCGGTTTTAAGAAAGGGGACAACATTATCTAACGAATCCGTGTACATTTCAATTGGAATTAGGAATTCCGTGTACAAACCCAAGTGGTTCTTTCTTATCGTAACTGCTTCCATATACATCCGAGCCCCTATGGATTACAATTTATACATTACAATAAAGATATACACTACAATAAAGAAGGAGCAAGTGTTTCATCCGGTGCGTCGGGGTCGAGCGAATTGTCCTGACTAGCACTTTCATCCGGTGCGTCGGGGTCGAGAGAATTGTCCTGACTAGCACTTTCCTCCCGTAGACGAGCAAAAAGATTTTCAACCCCTATATCATCAACAATTCCATAATATTTGGCTTCGGTTGCTGTCATAAACAAATTTCTTTCCAAATGGTCGTTTAGAACCTCCCGGGGTAGTCTTGTTCTTTCTAGATAAACCCTTATGACCATGTTGCGAATGTGTTCTACTTCCCCTGAGTCCAGGTGTACCTCTAGCGATCGGTCTTTGTGAGTATAATCGGACTCGGGCTGATGTATCATTACCCTAGCGTTAGGGCCCATTAGGCGTTTGGACGTTTCTCCGCCGACCAGTAGAAAGGATGCCATTGAGGCGAGTACCCCCAGGCCTAGTGTATACACAGGAGGTGTTACGTATTGCATAGTATCATAAATGAGTAATCCGGCTACTGCCAGCCCGCCGGGAGAGTTTATAAAGAAATAAAGATTTTGAGTCGCATCCTGTATGGTGAGAAATATCATCAGCCCAGCAATGTGATTCGCGACCTCGAAGTGAATTGCGTCGCCTAAAAAGATGGATCTGGTTCGATAAAGTACGTTATACAGGTCAACCCAAGTCGCGTCGTCTTCCTCTTCATCTTCTTCGTCTTCGTCTCCGTCAAGCAGGAAAGGGATTTTAGGCATACCAATCGGCATAAAAATAAAAAAAAAAAAAAAAAAAAAAGCGAGCAAGAAAAACAAACCGCGACCCTAAAATAAAAGAAGTTAAAGAAGTTAGAGTAAATGTTTTGTTATCGGCCTTAGGCGGGTCGGGCTCTCTCATGTGTAATCGACCCGCGGCCGGCTTGGTGTGGAAGCGTCAGAATGCCTTGAAAGAAGTTAGAGTAAATGTTTTGTTATCGGCCTTAGGCGGGTCGGGCTCTCTCATGTGTAATCGACCCGCGGCCGGCTTGGTGTGGAAGCGTCAGAATGCCTTGATTGTCTTAATCATAGTGTCTTTTATTTTTATGGAAAAATTATTACGATAGGTCTTTTGAATGATTAACAACTATATGTATTCGTTCATAGAAAATGGGATCCACCCCCATTGCGTATTGGTACTTATCGGATATAGAATAGATCTGCTTCTCATTGTTCCTACGAACCGAATTGTTACGTTTTTACTAAAAAAACAAGAATATAACAACTATTAATCCTTTCTCCGAGAGAATCCACCGAAAAGGGGAGGTCCAGAGCATCGTTTTTCCAATGCAATAAAGTTACATAGTGTCTATTTTTCGTTGATAAAGGGGTATTTACATGGGTTTGCCTTGGTATCGTGTGCATACCGTCGTATTGAATGATCCTGGCCGTTTGCTGGCTGTCCATATAATGCATACAGCTTTGGTTGCTGGTTGGGCCGGTTCGATGGCTTTATATGAATTAGCCGTTTTTGATCCCTCTGACCCCGTTCTTGATCCAATGTGGAGACAAGGTATGTTCGTTATACCCTTCATGACTCGTTTAGGAATAACTAATTCATGGGGTGGTTGGAGTATCACAGGGGGAACTGTAACGAATCCGGGTATTTGGAGTTACGAAGGTGTGGCCGGCTCACATATTCTGTTTTCTGGCTTGTGCTTCTTGGCAGCTATCTGGCATTGGGTGTATTGGGATTTAGCAATATTTTCTGATGAACGCACAGGAAAACCTTCTTTAGATTTGCCCAAGATCTTTGGAATTCATTTATTTCTTTCAGGGCTAGCTTGCTTTGGTTTTGGCGCATTTCATGTAACAGGGTTGTATGGTCCTGGAATCTGGGTGTCCGATCCTTATGGACTAACTGGAGAGGTACAACCTGTAAATCCAGCATGGGGCGTAGAAGGTTTTGATCCTTTTGTTCCAGGAGGAATAGCCTCTCATCATATTGCAGCGGGGACTTTAGGTATATTGGCGGGTCTATTTCATCTTAGTGTCCGTCCGCCCCAACGTCTCTACAAGGGATTGCGTATGGGCAATATTGAAACCGTCCTTTCCAGTAGTATTGCTGCTGTCTTTTTTGCAGCTTTTGTTGTTGCTGGAACTATGTGGTATGGTTCAGCAACTACCCCTATTGAATTGTTTGGTCCCACCCGTTATCAATGGGATCAGGGATACTTCCAGCAAGAAATATATCGAAGAGTTGGCGCGGGGCTAGCCAAAAATCAAAGCTTATCAGAAGCGTGGTCTAAAATTCCTGAAAAATTGGCTTTTTATGATTACATCGGGAATAATCCTGCAAAAGGGGGATTATTCAGAGCGGGTTCAATGGACAGCGGGGATGGAATAGCCGTTGGGTGGTTAGGACATCCTATCTTTAGAGATAAAGAGGGGCGTGAACTTTTTGTACGTCGTATGCCTACTTTTTTTGAAACATTTCCGGTTGTTTTGGTAGACGGAGACGGAATTGTTAGAGCCGACGTTCCTTTTAGAAGGGCAGAATCGAAGTATAGTGTGGAACAAGTAGGTGTAACCGTCGAGTTCTATGGTGGCGAACTCAATGGAGTCAGTTATAGTGACCCTGCTACTGTTAAAAAATATGCTAGACGCGCTCAATTAGGTGAAATTTTTGAATTAGATCGCGCTACTTTGAAATCGGATGGTGTTTTTCGTAGCAGTCCGAGAGGCTGGTTTACTTTTGGGCATGCTTCGTTTGCTCTGCTCTTCTTCTTCGGGCACATTTGGCACGGTGCTAGAACCCTCTTCAGAGATGTTTTTGCTGGTATTGACCCGGATTTGGATACGCAAGTGGAATTTGGAGCATTCCAAAAACTTGGAGATCCAACTACAAGAAGACAAGCAGTCTGATACAGGATTGCATTTCTATGTTATTTTTTTTTTCTTTATTTTGTTGATTTCACATAGGTTAACCGAAAAATCTTCTTCGCCTTTTCTTTGACCCTTTCTTTTTCTTTATCGGAGAGATAATCTCAAATAAATAGGTACGGAAGTTATAATTGTAAGTAAAGCACGATCGAATTTATGGAAGCATTGGTTTATACATTCCTCTTAGTCTCCACTCTAGGGATCATTTTTTTCGCTATCTTTTTTCGAGAACCGCCTAAAATTCAAACTAAAAAGACGAAATGATTTTTGATTATATCAATTGAAGAGCCTCCCAGCATTGGGAGGCTCATTACTTCAACTAGTCCCCGTGTTCCTCGAACGGATCTCTTAATTGTTGAGAGGGTTGCCCAAAAGCAGTATATAAGGCATACCCCGTAAAACTTACAAGTAAACCAGATATAGAGATGGCGACTAGGGTTGCTGTTTCCATTATTAGATAATTTCAAGAACAAAAAAATGGATCTCGGAAAAAGCGTTTATTTACAACGGAATGGTATACAAAGTCAACAGATCTCAATTAATACAAAATAGGATGTATGGCTACACAAACTGCTGAGGAGAGTTCTAGAGCTAGACCAAAAAAAACAGGTTTAGGGGGGTTATTGAAACCATTAAATTCAGAATATGGTAAAGTAGCTCCTGGGTGGGGAACTACCCCTTTGATGGGTCTTGCAATGGCTCTATTTGCGGTATTCTTATCTATTATTTTGGAAATTTATAATTCTTCCGTTTTATTGGACGGAATTTCAATGAATTAGATTCACAATAACCGCGAATTCTTAGCTTTTTCAATACAAAATAAAGCATTTCGGTTTTGGATTTTGATCTCATTCTATTTTTTTGTTATTGGTAGTTCGATCGTGGAATTTCTTTCTGTATTTCCGGAATATGAGTGTGTGACTTGTTATAATGGATCTTATTGATAGTACAGAGAGTGGGTCTGTCATCTTGATATAGATGGTTTTACCTCGTCGGATATTCATTCTCGTATCTGGAGCACGGAATAGATGAAATAGATCCAAAATATATATATATATATTCACTATGATTCCTACTTAATATTCACACCCCGTGACCGGATTCCAAAAAAATTTCCAAAGAGTTATAAATCGAAATCTTTTTCTTTTCTTTTTAAACCCCCCTTATTTTGATCCAAGTAAAAAACTTTCTTTGGATTTTTCGTCATTATATCTATCATTCAATAAGTGATGATCCAATGGTTCTTACTCAGGGAATCTTTGGATTTCGTTTGAAGTTTTATTGAATCATCGCGGTTCGAGTATGAATCTGGGGTTTCCATCGATTCATAGGGTCTTAACAAGAGAATTCCTATCATTAATAAAGAAAACAAGAGTAAAGCTGCATTACACAAAA